AAAAATCGGTCAATAATATCAAAATCGGATGAATCGGCCCAGACCGGCTTACTAATGGGATGCCCTAATACATTACAAAATTTCGCTTTAGTCAATGATCTAATTAGAGGAATAATTGGAATTATTGTATCAAGCTTTTTCATAACATTTTCGATTATAAATGAATTTTCCAGCATTTGACTCCGTACCACTGAAGGATTTAGTCGCACATTTGAAAAATAGCCCAAAAAGTAAAATGAATGCTCGGATAATTGGTTTATATGGATCTTTCCTGGTTGAGACCAAACATAAAAATGACATTGCCATAAATGGATAAGATAGTATTTCCATTTATTCATAAAAAATGGCGTATTCTTTGAAGACAGAATGGATTTTCCTTGATATCTAACATAATGAATGAAAGGGTCCTTGAAGAACCATAGGGTAGACGGAAAATCCTTATCAAAGACTTCTACACGATGTTCTATTTTTGCATAGAAATATATTCGCTCAAAAAGGACTCCAGAAGATGTTAATCGTAAATAAGAAGATTTGTTACGGAGAAAAATAAGGATAGATTCGTATTCACATACATAAAAATTATATAGGAACAAGAATAATCTTGGATTACTTTTTGAAAAAGTAGAAATCCATTTTTTTGGAGTAATAAGACTATTCCAATTACAATACTCATAAAGAAAGAGCCTTAATAAATGAAAAGAAGAGGCATCTTTCACCCAGTATCGAAGGGTTTGAACCAAGATTTCCAGATGGATAGGGTAGGGTATTCGTACATCTGACACATAATTTAAATATGGAAATTTTTCCTCAAAAAAAGGAAATATTGAATGAATTGATCGTAAATTATAAGATTTTACGATTTCTGCCTCCTCTAAGGAAGAGATTAATTGTAGGGAAAATGGAATTTCCACACTGACGGCAAACCCCTCTGATATTATTTGAGAATACAAATTCTTGTTGTACCCCCAAAATTGATTTTTGTTTGAATCATTAGCAGAAAGAATCAAATGCTTCTGTTGATACATTCGAGTAATTAAACGTTTTACAATTAGTAAACTAGATTTATTGTCATAACCTAGATTTTCCACCAAAATTGAGTTATTTAAACCATGATCATAAGCAAGTGCATAAATATATTCCCGAAAAATAAGTGGGTATAGGAAGTCATGTTGAAGAGATCTATCTAGTTCTAAATATACTTGAAATTCCTTCATTTTTAAAATTCGATTTGGGCCAAGGATCGAGGATTTATTGGGTTATCAAATGATACATAGTGCGATACAGTCAAAACAGGGTATTCTATTCTAATAAAAATGGAATAGATACCTAGAAAACAAGTAAGACTCATCAACGGACTCTCTCTACTCGCTTTTTCCATCTAATTGTTTTATGTTCGTTCTAGGATAACAAGATAGGTAGAAATCCTTTATTTTCTCAACCCAATCGCTCTTTTGATTTTGGAAAAAAAAAAAATATTTTTATCAATATACTCTTTCTTCTACACATTTATCGCCACCCCATAATATAATGGAGAATAGCTAATAGTTAGGACTCATAACAAAAATAAATAATCCATTCATGGGCAAAGCTTTTCCCGCATTAAGCACTAATATATTTTTAACGTATAATTAGATGGGGTAATCATTCAAATTAAAAATGAAAGCTCGTTGCTTTTTGTTTCCCTATAATTGGAGCCGCCAAACTCTATCCATTTATTAATTCAACCCAACTGTGAATTTTTTTTGTTCCGAGCCAAGAATTCAAACAAGGATTTGGGCCCGATCCAATAACAATGAAATATTCTTAGAATTCTACATTGATACGACATGCTGCTTTTTCCATTCATTCCTTTCTGGATCAGTCGTGGTTTTACAAACTCTACCGATGGTATGGACGAATCCATTGCTTCATAGAAATGTGTAAAAAAGTGAGTCGCACTTAAAAGCCGAGTACTCTACCATTGAGTTAGCAACCCTAATAAAATAAACTAAAAAAAAAACTAATAAAATAGGATGTGTAGATACAATCGCAATAAAAATAAATAAAAAGATTTAATTGTATAATAAAAAAAAAATATTCCATTCAAATTGAAAGAAAAAAAATGTCGAAGTCAAATCGATTCTGAACATAAAAATGAAGAGATCAGATGAAAATACAAGAAATTTTCTCAGATAAAAAAAGAAAATAAAAATTTATAGACCACCTCTTTGTCTCCTATGTTATACGTTATTTTTATTTTCTTTATTATTACTTTTTTACTTTAATTTAAAAATAAAAAAAAACTTCTTTTCTTGTTTATATCACAGAAAATCCAAAGAATGGAACGGGAATAAATAGATCCATTTATTCACGATCGGATTATATTTGTTTGATACACTGTTGTCAATATTAATGTTGAAAAAAGAATACAATGGAAAAAATAAACGAATTATAAACATAAATATTAAATAACAATTTAATAAATACCAATTGCAATCCAATTGAATTTAATTCAAAATAACAAAGTTTGTAAATAATAAATACTAAAGAAAAAGTAAATAAAAAAACCAAGCAATTATGTTGTATTAACACTACATAAATAATCGACATAGATACAAAAAAGGCCTATGCTAAAATTAAGGAAAAAAATAGCGATCGGGTTTATTCAATCAATAAATATAATAATTCAAAAATATAATAATTCAATCAATATAATATAAATAGAGTAAGAAAGCTTAACCTAACCTTTTTTTTTTAATTTCTTCAGAGAATTCCAACAAAAATCACCTCATTGAGGGTAATGTATTTATAGACCCAATTACTTCTTACTTCATTTATTCATTTGCTCTTTTTTCTATCCATTTTTTATTTTATATTAATTTATATCAATAAAAATAGATTTTTGTAGTTATAGCAAACAGCATTCTATGGCAGCAATAATAAATCAAAAATTAGGTATGAATAGAGGAAGAGAGCGGGGGGATAAGAGAGAAAAGGGTTATATAAATCTATATACAAGTCATCCGCACCCTCTTTTTTTTTATTTATTTATTTGATTAATTGAATTTCGTTTGTTGATTAGGACAAAGTTCCATAAAAACACCCGCCTTTTTTGAAATATCCTGAACAGTTCCTGTAGGTTGAGCGCCTTTTTCAAGGAAATATAGAATAACAGGAATATTTAAATAGGTTTGATTCTTTATCGGATCATAAAAACCCACTCTCCGAAGATCTCTTCCCTCTCTTCGGGATCGAACATCAATTGCAACGATTCGATAAACGGCTCATTGGGATAGATATAGATGAACAATACACCCCCCCTAGAAACGTATAAGAAGTTTTCTCCTCGTACGGCTCGAGAAAATTAGAAATTATGTCTATGTATAGAGTATAGAATTATGATATCAAATAGATCCACAAAATCATCAAATCAATTAGACTATGATTTAAATACTTTTTTCTTATTCTTTCCCGAAAAAAAAAAAATCACTCGTATTCGCAACCTCATAACTCAAGTTGGATAACTCTCAAATAACTCAAAGGAAAACAAAACCTTTAGGTATTTTATTTCATTTATTGAGCGGTCTCTACCCCCCTTTCTTGTCTGTCTCCTTTAGAATCTATTTTAAGTCTTCATTCTAATATAGTTCTTCATTCTAATATAGTTGTTGAGACAATTGAAAATGGTATTTACTTGTTCCAGGATCCGTTAGCTTTTCCTTGAATCATTGGGTTTAGACATTACTTCGGGGATCTTTAATCGTTTCAAAAATGGCAGCAACATACCCATCTTTTTTTATTTCTTTCCATCAAAGAATCATACAACTAGATGGTTGATTCCCGCAGATACACTTTTGATCGAAATAGTTTTACCAATTCCAACAAATTTTACTTTTTTTTTTTTTAAACTTGCTCGAATTGGATCCTTTCGATTTCTATATCGAAAATATACTTACGAAGTTGTTCTAACTTATTAATTTTCACTAACCCTAGATACTTGCCCCTGAGAAATGAATCAACTCGAGCTCCATCATGTACTATTTCCATCATCAACCCCTATCCCCTCCCCCTAAAAAAATTAGTTCTAGTGAAAGAGAACAAACGATGTCGAGCCAAGAGCACCTTCATTTCTATATAATAGAAAAATGGTGGATGTAAGAATCCACAGCTAATCTAATCATGTCTTTCAAGTCGCACGTTGCTTTTTACCACATCGTTTCAAACGAAGTTTTACCATAACATTCCTCTAGTTTGGAGCCGGTATGTAATTGATTCAATTATGAAATCATGAATAGTCATTGATTCAATCGATACATAGTAATCCATATTTTTCCTTCTATATGAATGGAAAATTTCTAAAGTAAAGAAGTATCAACAAAAATTAAAATTAACGCGATATTGTAGGAATATAATTTCTATTTTATTTTGATTTATTTTCTATTTTTCTTAAAATTCTTAATATTTAATATTATAATAATTATTTTAATATTTAATAATTATTTTAATATTTAATAATTATTTTAATATTTAATAATTATTTTAATATTAATTAATTAAATATTTTATAATTAATTAAATATTTTAATATTAATAAATATTTTAATATTAATAAATATTTTAATATTAATAAATATTTTAATATTAATTAAATTTAAATTAATTAAATAATAATAATTAATTAAATAATAATAATTTATAATTAAATAATAATAATATTAAATAATAATAATTAAAAAATAATAATAATTAAATATAAAATAATTAAATATAAAATGAATTAAATATAATAATTAAAATGAAATAATAATTAAAATTAAATTAAATAATTAAATTAAATAAAATTAAATATAATTTAAATATAATAATTAATAAATAATTTAAATATTAATAAATAATTTAAATATAATAATTAATAAATTAAATATAATAATTAAATAAATATAATAATTAAAATGAAATATAAATTAATAATAAAAAATGAAAATTAATATTTAATATATAATTTCTAATTTAATATATAATTTATTTTATTATAATATATAATTTATTTTATTATATAATTTATTTTATTATATATATAATTTATTTTATTATATAATTTATTTTATATTTATATATTATTTTTATATTTATATATTATATTTTATATATTATTTATATATTATAATATATTATTTATATATTATATTATTTATATATATATTATTTATATATTATTTCATTTTATTATTTTTTATATATTTATATTTTTTATATATTTATTTTATATTTATATATTTAATTTTTTTTATATTTATATATTTAATTTTATTATATATTTAATTTTAATATATTTAATTTAATTTATATTTAATATTTAATTTCATTTTTTTATATTTTTTTATTTTTTTTTTATATTTTTATATAATATTTTAAATATAAATATAATATTTTAAATATAAATATAATATTTTAAATATAAATATAATATTTTAAATATAAATATAATATTTTAAATATAATATTTTAAATATTTTAATATTTTTAAATATATAATATTTTAAAAATTTTTAAATATAATATAATATTTTTATATAATATAATATTTTTATATAATATAATATTTTTATATTAATATAAATATAATATTTTTATATTAATATAAATATATATATATTTATAAATATAAATTTTTAATATCCAAATAACAACAATAACACGAATAAAAAAAAAGTTCTTTTTGAATCTACATCTTCAAAGTTACTCGATTTAGAAACGAATCATTAAAAAAAAAAAAATAAGAATCACATTCTACCCAATATTATATACTCTTAAACAGAAGGTTTCTAAAAAAAGGAAAGGGCAATCTTTATTCTGATATAAAATTTGTATTCAGATACAATATATATCATGAATGGATATGCTCTGGGACGGAAGGATTCGAACCTCCGAATAGCGGGACCAAAACCCGTTGCCTTACCGCTTGGCCACGCCCCATTTCTATTTCTATTCGACACTAATAAACACTATTATTGGTATTGGTTGTTCGTCAATTACAGTCCAAATATCTAAATATCTATAGAATAAATTGATAAATTGTTGCTAGAATTTTGATATGTTGATATGTGTAGATATAGAATTAAACTGAAATTATTGATCATTACATATAATTCAATTAAGATATTGCATGAAAGTATGATTTCTTCTATTTTTTATTTCAGAATGGAAAGATTTTGAATTGGATAAGTTCAAATCAAAGAAGGATTTTTGGGGTCTACTTTTTTTATTTGATTCATTTTTTTTTATTCGTAATTAATTCTATTTTTTTTTATTAATATTTAATATATTTTATTAATATATTTAATATATTTTATTAATATTTAATAGATATTTATAAATTTAATAGATATTTATAAAGATATTTATAAATAGTATAAATCATAAATGAAAATAGTATAAATCATAAATGAAATAAATAACAACAAAATAAATTAAATTAGTATAAATTAATAAAAATAATAGTTAATTTATTATAAAATTCATAATATATTAAATAATTAATAATATTAACTTAATTTTTAATTAATTTAACTCACAAAAAGAAAAAATACAATTATCTTAAAGAACAAAATGTTTGTTATGCTTAATATCTTTAGTTTGGTCTGTATTTGTATTAACTCTGCCCTTTATTCAAGTAGTTTTTTCTTCGCGAAATTACCTGAAGCCTATGCTTTTTTGAATCCAATTGTAGATATTATGCCAGTAATACCTCTACTCTTTTTTCTCTTAGCTTTTGTTTGGCAAGCTGCTGTAAGTTTTCGATGAGATCTTTAATTTGAATACTGTCCTAGAAAAATTCATAATTTATTCGAAAAAAAAAAATTCGAACATTTTAACAATTTTTAAGATCAGATAAGTCTTACAGTGTGAATCCTCGATTCAAATATTGAAATTTTTTTATAGACAAGAAAAATCTGGACCATCTCATTTCCTCATTCTTACATTTTTTCCATTGAAAAATCCTATTATGAGTGACCCACCAATATCTAATTATGGATATGAAAAAAAATTTGGTAATAAAGGAATCGACTCTTATTACAAATAAATTTCCGAAAATTTGTTTCTATTTCTCGAAATTACTTCATTTCTTAGTATCAAAAGAAACATAATGTGTAGTATAGGAGAATCTATTCTCTTTCTTTTTTTTAATGATCTTGGAGATTGTGTAATGCTTACTCTAAAACTATTTGTTTACACGGTAGTAATATTCTTTGTTTCTCTTTTCATCTTCGGATTCCTATCTAACGATCCAGGACGTAATCCGGGACGTGAAGAATAAAAAAAAAAAAGATTTTTTTGTTTTCTGTGTTTTTTCCTTGCTTGTGCTTGATTTTAAAATATTCTTAGGATTTTATCTATTTTACATCTTTAACTATTAAATAATAAAAGTTAATCGTTAATATAAATAAAAAATAAATATTAAATAAAAAAAAATCAAACAAAAGAGGCTATATAAATTCAAAAAAAAATACCAAATTCTCG